ACTGATATAAGACCAGAATATTAGAAGGACTCTTCCGACCAGACAAAAATCTATAATTGTCAGCAAAGTTCTTTCTTTATTTGTATTTGTTCTTTATTTAATTTTAAATTAAAATTTACAATTTATTTTATTTCTATATTTTTTTTTATTTCCTTTTTTTCTTCAAATCCAAAAATTCCTATTTTTTTTTTTTACGTAGGTCGTCGATTCAGCATTGGAAAAAAAAGAGCAAGATGCCCATTTTTTTAATAAATGGTTCAAATCATTTTATCGATATGAGTGTTCTATATCAGATAAATTACCAACTATTCATTTTTAAACCATTTCGGTACGTTAGTACCGGTAGAAAGAGTACCATGTTTTGCCTGGACTTCAAACAGTTTAGCTTTAACCATGTTAATGGTCTCACATTATTGGTTGATAGAGAATAAAATTTACCAATAAGTCACGAAATGCTATGGTTCTTACATATGATTTCTTAATTTATTCAGAAATAATTCGTTGAGATCGTTCACTTTTTTTCCTATTTATCCTATAAAATGAATAAAATACCATAAATAAAGTGCAGTCGGATGGATCCAACCTATTTTTGAAATACACAACTCGCACACACTCCCTTTCCAAAAAAAATCAATACACCAAGCACTACACTTAGATTTATTGGATTTGTTGCTAAAATATCGGTATTAAACCCGAAACTCCCGGCGGATGGCCAGTGACCCAAGGAAAGGAAAGAATCGGTTACATTTTTCATATGCTCTCCTCTTATAGATAGGACTAACAAAGAACAGAGTTCTTTTTGTATCACTTCGTCGTCCCTTTTTTGATCGATTTCTTTTTTTTATATAAATTTTATTTCCATTTTTTTTTTTTATTTTTAATGGGAGTAGATTAAATCTAGCAATTTAATTTGATAATTTTGAAATTTCTTACTTGAAGTTTCCAATCCAATAAAATACTTATTAGGTTAAGTCTTGGGTCTCATGTCAATTGTGAAATATCTCGTTTGTTGAAACGATTCCTAAAAAAAGTAAAAAAAAGGTTTCCATTGTACTAAACTAAGTACGCGAAGGAAGAAAACGAGCGGATCCAGTAATTACTCATCCTCAAAACAGTCCTTCCTTTCCTGGGGTATTGTCTCAACAAATAAATAATTGTAGGAGTAAAGCGTTGATATAATTAGAAGAAGCAAACAGCAATTCTGAGTTAATAAAATAAGAAAAAAGTATAGCGAGTTAAATAAAAAAAATAAGAAAAAAAGTATAGTATGTAAGGTACTTTTTTACATTTCTAGGATTAAACAAAAGGATTCGCAAACAAAAGCGCTAACGCCACGACCAGTCCATAAATTGTTAAAGCTTCCATAAAAGCTAGACTAAGCAATAAAGTACCTCGTATTTTACCCTCTGCTTCTGGTTGTCTCGCAATACCTTCTACAGCTTGACCTGCAGCAGTACCTTGACCAACTCCAGGTCCAATAGAAGCAAGCCCTACGGCCAATCCAGCAGCAATAACGGAAGCGGCAGAAATCAGTGGATTCATGGTAAGTTCCTCGCACCAAAAAAAAATGGTTAATGATACAATCAACCAATGAATTTTTACTTCATTTTTTTTATCATTTTTTTTTTCATTAAGATTTTATCATTAAGATCTATCTGATTAAGATCTATCGGGTCGAAATAACTAAAAACTCCGAATTGAAATGATAATATTACTGAATCGTCAGAACTATTTCGATATCTCATTTTGCGTTTCTACCCATAATGGAGTTTTTGTAAATACATATGTATACGGTTCTAGTTATTGCATTTCTTTGTTTCGAACCATTCTTTCATTCAATTCTTCTTTCCTTTCTTTTTTCTTCTAGATACTATCCTTGAGTTCATCTCTTTTTTGCATTTCATTCAATCCACAATCACAGACGAAACAGAAGGACTTATATTGGAACTATATAAATGCAGTGAACCGCAATCAAATCAATCAATAATATATATATATATATATAGTGTATATAATAATATATATATATATTAGGAATAGTCCTATATAACTAGTAAATATCTAATATCACATATACATTTGTTTCTTCCATAACGTAAACCACCCACATTCTACATTGAATCGGATTCTAGAATCATTCCTCGAAACAGACACAGGGGCTGGACTTATAGAGATTACATACATCTAGTGTGACCCCCCCAACCCATCTTTTTTTTTTTACAATTCCGCAATATCGTCTATCTTTTTTCCTACGACTCTAGGTCGTATATTCATACATATTTGTATTTTTATCTATTATGTTCCCCAACCAAGTGGATTATCTTGAATCATGCATGAATTGGGATAAGCTTAAAAAAGACTATTTCGAAAACTAGTCAATGATGACCCTCCATGGATTCACCTATATAAGCCGCGGCTAACGTTGCAAAAATAAGAGCTTGAATACCACTTGTAAATAATCCAAGAAGCATAACAGGTATAGGAACTACTGAAGGGACTAAAGAAACAAGAACAACAACTACTAATTCATCAGCCAATATATTCCCGAAAAGTCGAAAACTAAGAGATAAAGGTTTTGTGAAATCTTCTAGGATGTTAATTGGTAAAAGTATTGGGGTTGGTTGAATGTATTTCCCGAAATAACCCAATCCTTTTTTGCTAAGACCCGCATAAAAATATGCCGCTGACGTGGGTAAAGCTAAAGCAACAGTAGTATTTATATCATTCGTAGGCGCAGCTAACTCCCCATGAGGTAATTGTATGATTTTCCAAGGTAAAAGAGCACCTGACCAGTTAGAAACAAAAATAAATAAGAACATAGTTCCAATAAAGGGAACCCAAGGACCATATTCTTCTCCAATCTGAGTTTTGCTCAAATCTCGAATAAATTCAAGGACATATTCGAAGAAATTCTGACCGTCGGTCGGAATGGTTTGTGGATTCCGAACAGCTATGATGACTGAACCTAATAAGATAGCAATTACGACCCAAGAAGTGATAAGTACTTGGGCATGGATTTGTAAACCTCCTATTTGCCAATAGAAATGTTGGCCTACTTCTACACCCGATATATCGTATAACCCTTTGAGTGTTTTAATGGAACATGGTATAACATTCATATTGTCCTCTGACAGAAATTGAACTTCAAAAAAGGAATTATTTTGATTCAACCATCTATTTATCAACTCACTAACTTGAATCATTAATCGTATATTTTATTTACGATACCAAGAAATTACATAACATCATAACATAATATCAATATCCCCAGTACTTTTTTTATCTCTTTTTAAAAATTCAAAAATAGTAACCGATCCAATAAATCTATGGAGTTGCCAAATAATTAACTAATCTTATTATTCTTAATATTATTCTTAATGATAATCAACGATTTCTTATATAGCTAGAACGACCCTCACAAATTGCAGATACTAATTTGTTAAGAATCAATCGGATTGAAGCTATAGCGTCATCGTTTGCTGGAATCGAAATATCTGCGAGATCTGGGTCACAATTTGTATCGATTAAACAAATTGTCGGAATCCCCAAAATGACACATTCTCGAAGAGCCGTATATTCTTCTTGCTGATCAACGATGATCACAATATCAGGCAACCCCGTCATATATTTGATCCCACCGAGATATGTTTGCAAGGTAGATAATTTTCTCTTCAACATTGCTGCATCTCTTTTGGAGAGACAGTTGAGTTTCCCCATCTTTTGTTCTGCTCTTAAGTCCCTGAACTTGTGAAGTCTCGTTTCCGTAGTGGACCAATTCGTTAACATACCACCAAGCCATTTTTTATTAACATAATGACACCGAGCCCTTATTGCAGCTGATGCTACTGAATCCGCTGCTTTATTTTTTGTACCAACGATTAAGAAGTTTTTTCCCCTACTTGCTGCATCAAAAACTAAATCACAGGTTTCTGATAAAAAACGAGCAGTTCTAGTGAGATTTGTAATATGAATACCTTTACGCTTTGCAGAGATGTAAGGGGCCATTCTAGGATTCCATTTCTTAGTACCATGACCAAAATGAACTCCTGCTTCCATCATCTCTTCCAAATTGATGTTCCAATATCTTCTTGTCATTTTTCCCCAGACTTCCTTTTTTTTAACAAAGAGACGAGGTACCCTGAAATAAATAATTGTTCCGATGGAACCTTCTACGGGGGATTGACCGTTGATACACGACCCAAACCATTAATTTCTTTTAATTACTTATTTTATTTATTACCAATTTAATTACTTATTTTATTTTTTACCAAATCAATAATCGGACCAGATAATTGAAAGATAGTTAAAGTGAAAGGAAAGAATCTGCTCTTAGGAATCATTAAATCGCGTAAATGATTGTTCTGATGTCTCATGGAAATTTGTCTCATGGAAATTGTTTTGGACGTAAGAACAAAATAATTCTCTATGGTGTAACAAAATATCTCTTATTTCCAACTCGAATAGATTCTTTTTTTTGATTTCCAAATGAATGTTCTTGTCTTGCCTTGAAGGATGTACTAATTTTTGGAATCCGGTACCAACAGGTATAATCCCCCCCAGAACAACGTTCTCTTTCAGGCCTTTCAACCAATCAATACGACCTCGTAGAGCAGCTTTTGCTAAAACTCGAGCGGTTTCTTGAAAACTTGCTTCGGATATGAAACTTTGAGTATTTAGAGATGCCCTCGTTATTCCCAATAAGATTGCCCGATAACAGATCGCTTCGTCTAAAGCACGCCCTGCTCGTTCCGCTCGCAAAAAGCCGATTAATTCTCCAGGTAAAAAAACATTAGACATTCCATCTTCTGAAACCAACACTTTTGATGTTACTTGACGTACAATAATTTCTATATGTCTATTATGGATCTGTACCCCCTGGGATCGATAAACCTTTTGGATCTTATTAACCAAAGAGATACGACTTTGGGCTATGGTTAGCTCAGCTCCAATCAAGAATCCCCAGGGGATTCCAAGAATTCTTTGTATACGTTCGTTCCAACCTTCAACTCTCCTTTCTAGGTTCATCGATATTGAATCAATCGAACGCACTTCTAAGATTTGTTCCACTTTTGGAAGACCTTGCGTTATGTCACCAGATCTCGATTTTTCATATATAAATGTAACTAATGTATCTCCTTCGTAAAGGATTTCTCCATAATGGCTATGAACAGTTGCTCCTGGAGTGGCCAAATAGGGTTTAGCTGATCTTATAACTAAGGAGTCAACATGAACAATTAAAATTTGACCAGATTTTTTTACGTGTGATTCGTATTTGAATAGACATACATTTTCACAAATAAATTGTCCAAGGCTAATTATTGTAGATGTCTCTTCACAATAATCGTGATGGAGAAAGCACCAATTCAAATGGAATGGATTAAAAATTATGTTACCGCATGGATCGGGATTATAAATCCTCCTATTTTCATCTATTAAACAGTATTTAAGTACTTTGAAAGTCTGTTTAAAATTGTCAAGTAGCAAATATTTCTTTAACAAGATATGATTATGAGTTATTAAATAGTAAGATGAAAAAAAATTCGCTATTTTAGGGACAATAGTCCCTAAGGGACCCAGCAAATCCCTAATTTGGATTATGGGATCTGATTCTTTTGTCACATTGTTATATTTCGAGCCATTGAATGGACCAATTCGAGAACAATTGGATGATGACAAAATTATCAAAGATTGGCATTCCTTATTTCGATTCAACAACGTACCAATACCAATAGTTCCTTGATGTTGGGTAAGTGATTGAATCTTCGCCTTGGAATAAAAAGGATTGATATTGGTGCGATCTAATCCATTATCGGAAATCAATACGGAACTTGCCCTATCATACCTTTTTCCGGTATACGAAATAGTGGACTTGACTAACTCAATTCTTATGAAATCGCGAATCAGATCATTTGTCCTTACCTCAACAAAGGAAGCATGAACCTCTTCTATAGAACCATTTTTTTCTTGGTCCCAATTCAATACTAAGCAAGTCCGAACTAATTGAATACTTGTGTGATAAATTCCTCGAATTGACTTGCCATTTCCATAAAGGATATAATTGACAACTCTAAGTTGGACATTATCCTTTTCCTGCAAGAGATCCCGAGGGAAAAGTGTTGCTAAATTTATCCCATCAGCTATTTCATATGTGACTACGGACCGAACCGAAACAAAATACTTTTTCTTGGTGGGTGTGATCCGTTGGACATAGATCCAATTTTTCAATTTTTTTGATTTCTTAGAATTTTTTTTTTCCGTCTCTGGTGGTATCAAAATGCCGCTGTGCCTGGATATCTTATCTGTTTCTCCAGGAAAATGAATATCTCCAGAAAAGATTTTCAGTTCAATACTTTTTTTTTTTCTCTCCACTCGGACTAATCCGCCTACCCGGCTTCTTGTATTTAAAGCGAGTTGTGTATCTACTCCAATGATACTATTGTTCCGGACCATTATGAACGAAGATCCGGGTAAGATATGCACTTCTTCGAGAATGAAAAAAAACCGATCTACTTTCTGGTATTTCGGACTAAATTCTTTTGCTCCTCGATACTCAATCAAATCCTCTTTTTTTATGATTGAATCTACCTCTATGGTCCCATATTTAGTAATTCCTGAACTATTTCTTCTGTATCGTGGATCATCAAAATAAGCAAGAATACTATTTCTACGTAAAATACCATTTATGGGTATTTCAATCGAAATACCAAAACAGGGCATTAGTTCTTTATCTCGTTCTTGATCATATTGTAATGGGATAATGAATCTATTTCTTCGTTTTTTCGCCAAGAAATCAGAATTTTCTTGGAGAATAGAAGGATATATGAAATTCCAATGACCATTGGATATGATTCGATCAGGTCTTGAATAGTCAAGAATTTCCCTATCTTTTTTACCAGAAGTATCCAACAATTTATGTCTTACTCGATGATTAGTCATTGAGAGGTCAAAGATATATCTTTCTTCGAAAGAAAAAGAATGAACATTCATTTGATCTTGATCTTTGTGGAGTGAAAAAGACACTATACTGGATCCGCGCGGACCTCCTGCTAATATCCATAAATGACTTGTTTTTGGTAATAGATGAACATTACCATGTATATATTCAGATGCATGGTGGACATCGGTACTCCAGTGCATTTCTCCCTCTGATTCAGAATAAATATGTTTTCGTACCTTCTCTTTAAAACGAAAAGCAGACGTTCCGGCACGAATCTCAGCAATCACTTGTTCTGATTCTACATATTGATCATTTTGAACAAAAATCAAACTTTTTGGTGGAATATTCACATTATGGATAATATCCCGAGTCTCAATAGTTACATACAAGTCTATAGAACATAGAAAAGCAGGATGCCCATGACGGGTACGTGTGGGATAAACCAAATCCTCATTGAATTTTATTTTTCCATTAGATGGAGCTCGTACATGTTCGGCAGTATCACCTGTGAATACTCCACCGGTATGAAAAGTTCTTAATGTTAGTTGAGTCCCTGGTTCCCC